TCTAAATTCTCATAGGGCCCCCCCGGAATTCCTTCCAGAGCCTGTTGAATAATTTTTATGGATTCCCCCATTTCACTGATTCGTACTAAATAACGAGCTAATGAGTCTCCTTCTTTTTGCCATTGGACTTCCCAATCGAATTCATCGTAACACTCATAATGATCAACTTTACGAAGATCCCATTGCATTCCGGAAGCTCGTAGCATTGGTCCTGATAAACCCCAATTTATTGCTTCCTCTCCACCAATAATGCCCACTCCTTCAACTCGTTCCAAAAAAATGGGATTCCGCGTAATAAGCTTTTGATATTCAACAACTCCTGTTAAAGAATAATCGCAGAAATCCAAACATTTATCTATCCAGCCATGAGGTAGATCAGCAGCTACTCCCCCGATACGGAAATAATTATGCATCATTCGCATACCTGTGGCAGCTTCGAATAGATCATATAGCAATTCCCTCTCTCTGAAAATATAGAAGAAAGGAGTCTGTGCACCGATATCCGCCATAAAAGGCCCAAGCCATAACAAATGAGAAGCTATACGACTCAACTCCAGCATAATGACTCTGATATAGCTGGCTCTTTTAGGTACTTGAATATTCCCCAATTGTTCTGGTGCATTTACCGTTATTGCCTCTGTGAACATAGTAGCTAAATAATCCCAACGTGTTACGTAAGGTAGATACTGTATAATTGTTCGGTTTTCCGCAATTTTTTCCATCCCTCTGTGTAAATAACCCAATACGGGTTCACAATCAATAACATCTTCACCATCTAGAGTAACGATGAGTCGAAGAACACCATGCATTGATGGGTGGTGAGGACCCATATTGACTATCATGGAGTCTTTTCTTATATCCGGTACAGTCATATGTTTTCTTCCCCGATTCATTATTTCATGAATTGCTGAAAACGAAACGAGGTTCATCAAAATTCAAGATCTAATAAAGCAAATAATTCAAACGAATTTTCAAATTAACGAGTTTTTGGTTCCCGAATATCCAACTGACCAATTAATTCTTTATAACGCACTCTATTTTTCTTTGACAAATAAGCCAGTATACGTTGACGTTTTCCCAGAATTTTCCGCAGACCTCTCTGAGATAAATAGTCTTTTCTGTGCAATTCCAAATGTGAAGTAAGTCTCCGTATCTTATTGGTGAAACTGAATACTTGAAATTCAACAGACCCTTTGTTTTTTTCTTTTTCTTCTTGCGGAATAACTGAGATGAATGAATTTTTTACCATAAAAAGAATTCTTCTCTCTCTCTCTTTTTTTTCTTTCTTTTCCACAGATATGGATTTTACCGATCAGGAATAATAATAATGCCAGTCATTTAGATCTGGTACACACAATAAAATAATCTGGATTTATTCATAGACTACTTTCTATCGAATCCAATTTTCAATTGGATTCGATAGAAGGAGATGGTACATTTCTACACCCACAAAAGGGAATGATTGGGACTTAAGAAAATTCTGCCGATTCATTCCTAGATCCAATTGATATGATACATCATTGAATCAGTATCATGTATCAGAATCTAATGTAACACAACGTGTGTGTACATTTGTATACCTTTATATACCGGATATGACACGTGATATAGATATATAGGAAATCCACCATCAACTAATTCTGACTCGTGGATACATATGTATCCTTGACATACTGAAACGACTGCCATTATTGGTATCAAACCAGTAGCGATTCATACAAGCTAAATCTTCTAATCGATAATTGGGCCAAAGAAACAATTTGAATTGGATAAATTTATTTATATCTGTATCAAAATGCTTGTCCTCATTCAAAAATTGCACACAGTTCCTTACGTTGTTGCCATTGAAAAATACTGAATTTCTATTCACAACATTCTCATTCTCGGAATTCAAACAAATTAGAATTCTCAATTCTCTACGACGTCTAGGAGATGGAATATTTTCAGGAACAAGTAAAGCATAATTATTTTCATCTCCATTCACAAGTACCTTTCCATGTTGTGCAATGGATCTATCGAAATAATCTTCATCAACATATTTTTTTTCTCGGCATATTCGATTAGTTTGGTACTTATTCTTATGGACCAATGAAATACTTATGGTTTGATACATAATCCATTGTCCATCCCATTTTATAGACAGACGAACCGGTTCGATAATCAATATCCCCCTTTTTATCAATTCTGTAAGAGTTAGATCCTTCTGAATCAGCATTACATCCAGGCGCATTTCTCCTCTTTGAATAGAGGATATAGCAATTTCCCTTGGATTTATCAGCCTAAGCAGGAGACAATATACCTTGATATTATTGATCATTCTTTGATTCAAAGGATCATCCCATCTCAATTGAAAAAGCAAATACCTTTTCAGGAAGAAATCTAGTTCCGCTTCCTTATTGCTCTTGGATTGTCTTTTCTTTCTACGTTTTTTAATGTCTGATTCCGCGGAATCTTTTTCAAGATCTTTTTGTCGGTTTCGTGGATCTGATCCAAGATTCCCTTTACCCAGCTGTTCTTTTTCTTCTTGATTTCGATTCTCTAATTCAAGATATTCTTTTTGATTAGATGATAGACGAAGATCCTTTTTTTGATTTCTGTTGATGTTTTTATTTTCACTAATGTTTTCATTTCCATTCAAATTGAAAATAAGTAATTTGATTGGTATGATCCACGGTTTAATCTTATATGCATCATAAAGTAGCACAAATTCTGAGAAGAACCAGGGTTCTAGATTCGATATGGGACGATGTAGCATTTCTTCATTCATTCCCATCCAATCAAAAAAAAACCTTTTTTTTTGATTGGATGGGTTGATTTCTTGATGAATCGTGAGATAAAAAAGATCTTTTTTATCAATTATTTGATAATCATTAGTCCCAGTTTTAGTATTTTTATTAATGTTGGTTCCAGTATCTATATCGGTCCAAGTCTCACTATCGATATTCTTTCTAAGAAAAAAATTGAGAATTCTCCACTCAAAATATTTTCTATCCGGATTTTTCCCCGTATCAATAATAGACCCTTCCCCTAGATAATCATTAATAGCTATACCCCCGGGTACATAAAATGATTTGGGTTTAGGCATGTTGTAATTATATGGAATCTCTCGGTCTCCATTTACTTGGAATGGCGATCCATAAATATATGAGTCCTTCCTGTCTTCATAATGAATATATTTATGTGATAAAAGATAATATCTGTAGTGTTTTTTAAATTTTTCTTTTTGACTCGGTAATGAGTTCACTACATAATTATTTTGTTTCTCGTAATGAATTAATTGGTCTTTTTCTTTTTCATATGAATCTTTTTTTGAGTCTTTATTTTGAATCATACGACGTTGATTGACTCTATTTCGCCATTTTTGCGGTACTAATCTAGACCATCTAGTCTGAGAGAAATTGTATTGATAATGACCCCTTAACCAATTTTTCCATTCATTCATTCCAGAATTCGGAAGTTTCTTAGACCTTGATTTGGCATCCAATATTCCTCGTGTCCCAAAATGGTCCTTTATTCTATCCTTAAGAAAAAGATATGCTCCGCGATATTGAAGTACAGATCTCAAGTAATACTTATTAATAATTTGGATTTGTGATAAATTGTAAAATACATATGCTTGGGACAAGGAAGATAAGTCACAATAAATCTGTGATTCCTTATTACTAATATTAGAAAGATACTTTTTTATAGTCGAAATAAAGTGAATTGCATTTTGATTTGTTTCATCAATTCCTTCTTTATTTCTTTCATCATTGTAAATGTCTTTGTCGAGAATTTTTTTTGTTGATTCAAATTCAAGGAAAAGTTGTGCATTTATTCTGGGAATATTAATGTTACATAGAAAGATATCCATATAGATTCTTTCAATGAAAGATTTCATAAAATAGTGCCATTTACGTATTAATCGGGCACCTCCTCTTTTTGATATCTGCCAAATATGTTTCTGTGATTCCGATCTTTTATCATCACAACCTGTCTCGTTAGGACTAATCTTTCTATTTGGAGTTAGAAATATTTTTCTCTTGTCTTTTGTAATCCTTTCTATTTTATTTTGGATTGTGGTTGTTCTATCAGCCAGATCCTTCATTTTTTTTTCTGTCAGTGAATAATTTGTCCAATCCACAGATCTAATTCGAATGATCGATTCATGGTTAATCTTATTACTAATTATAGAATCTTTTCTATTTTCATTCGGTTCATATACTTTCCTCAATCCAAATAAGAAAATTGGATTTACTTTTGCAAACTCTTTTATTATTCTTTTTATAAATAGAACTGTTTTGAGAATCCATCTTGTTTTTTCTTTTAAGACCCTTAGAAACCATTTTTTTCTTTCTCCTAAAGCTCTTAGAACTAGAAAACATTTCTTTTTCACTTTTCTAATTTTTTTTTCGAGTTCTTTCCAAATGGGGTCAAAAAAGGAAGGTCGTTTTCGGGGAGAACCAAAAGGTAGTTCAGTTTCCATCCCCCAGACTGTTAAAAACCCAAAATTTTCTTTTTTTCCTTTCTTTTTCATTCGATCTCTATGATCGAATCGTAGCTTAGATCTGTGCCAAGGTTTCAGACAGAAAGGAAATAGGATCTTTATTTGAATACCGTCTGTTAGCCAGTCTTTCGGAAATTCTGTTTCTGATAATTGAACACCATTATAGGTGCATTTAACATGCATTTCTCTATTCCACTCCTTCCAATCCTCGTACCACTCGGGGAATTGAAATAATAACATACGGCCGAGATTTTTAGCTATTATCAATGAAGGCAATACGATGTATTTTCTAAGAATCGATTGTGTTACTAACATAGAACCTCTTATTGCTTGAGCAAATAGAATAGTATCCCAATTTTCTGCTATTGTTATCCGTTCATTCTCTTGCTTTTTCTCCTCCTTTGTTTTTTCCTTTTCTTTTGCCTCTTTTTCCTCAGAATCCGAAGTTTTTAATTCCGGACCTTTCCCCACCCAATTCCTAAAAATTAGGTTCATCATTCCGGAGATATCAAAA